AGTAGAGTGGCTGAGGAAAATAAGCGTTAGATTGTAAATCTATAAACAAGTAGAACTTCTTTACTAAATCCTATAATTTATTAAAAATATTAGATTGCAAATTTAAACATATGTATAACTACATTAGGGTTTAAAAGAATGGTTACTTTTTTATTAAACTTTGAAGGTTTAGAGTTTAAATAACTTAAAACCCTAATAAAATAATACAAAAGGTAGAGGTAATCAGAGCATAAGGAAATTGAAAAAGGCTAAAACTGATAAGACAAGAAGGTGTTTGATGGAGAAAAAAGTTTTTTTATTAAAGGTAATGGTTGGTATAAGTATAATAGTAAAAGAAAATATAATACGTAAATAAAAATACAAAGTAAATAAAGAGGATAAAAGCAAAAAAAAAATTGAAAAAAATAATTCATTATTAAATATAATTTGAATCATCAATCATTTAGGGATGAACCCAGTAAAAGGTGGAAGACCTCCAAGAGAAAGGAGACTAAGAGGAATGGTCATAAAAAAAAATGATGAGTAGATCTTAAGGGACTGAAGATGAAGAAAAGAATAAATGTTAAAACAATGAAGAAAAAAGATAATAGAAAATGAAATAAATGAGTAAAATAAAAAATATATAAATCAAAGTCTGTCATTAATAGAGATAGCAACTAATATTCATGATAAATGATTGATTGAAGAAAAGGCCATAATTTTAGTAAGGCTTATTGAATTTAAACCTCCCAGAGCACCTAAAATAGCAGAAAAAATAGAAGAAACAAGAATCAATTTTAAAAGAGTCGGGGAAATTAATAAATACGAAATAAGAAATATAGGAGCTACCTTCTGCAGGGTTATTAAAATAATGGCTTGAGGTCAGATAAGGTTCTCTATAATTTGAGGAAACCATAAATGGAAAGGAGCAGCACCTATTTTAATAAGGAGAGATAATAATAAAAGATACTGAGAAAAGTTAGAAAATATTAAAATAAAAGAGGAAGCGAAAATAATGATGGAAGAGGCTAAAGCCTGAATGAGAAAATATTTTAATGAAGCTTCCGAAAAATGGAAGTTCATTTTTATCGATATTAAAGGAATGAAGGATATTAAATTAAGTTCTAAACCAAGTCAAGCACCAAACCAACAAGATGAGGAAACAGATAAAAATACACCCAAACAAAGAGTAGAGAAAAAAAAAAGATAAGAAGGCGGAAAAAACAATAGAAGAAGAGTTTAAACTCATTTACGGGGTATGAACCCATTAGCTTGATCTTTAGCTTATCCTTCTAGTAAAAACAATAGAATTTTATTAATTAAGAATATATATATACATTGGTGTATAGTGCATAATAAATTTTGATTTTGAAGGAGGTGGTGTGAGCCCGCCGTGTATAAATAATATAAGTAAATGAAATATTTACATCTTTAGCTCTATCAAAGCTATCCTTTTAAATCAGGCATTATATTTACCAAATTAAGAAATGAAAAAGAGTATAAATAATCAAACTAAAAAAGTAAAAATTTCTTGACAAAAAGCTAAAGGACTCTAGGTGTGCATATATTATATACAATTATATGTTTATAAATGTACCTACCTTTTTAAGGGGAACAGTATCTTTTATATTCTGTAAAAGGACATAAGATATTTGCCTCTAGATATATAAAGTAGTTCTTACGGTCGTGCCCGTATCTCCACAAGGAAAGGGGAGGGTGCGACCATAAGAACTACTTAAGATTTAACACTAATGAACAGGAGAAATGCTGCCATCGGCAGCGGTCTGTGGTGGGAACGATCTTATCATCTAGCCCTCCCATATTTATTGTAAGGAGATATATCAGTCAGTTTTCATTTATGTAAGAGGGTGGCTCAAGATCAGCAAATTTCTGTGTTTAGAGTGATTTATTTGTATAGTTCTTGTATTCATAGGCTTATTTTCAGGTAACTATACAAATCTCTTGTTAATATGAGACATATCATTAGCTTTATATAAATATTTAGTAGCTTATAATTGTTACAAAAAAACAAGAGAATTGTCTATAAAGTCTCTTATATAGTATTGAGAGGTGTGGAACCCTATTAGAAAAGTTTGATTCTTTCTTAGATTTTTGCGTGTTTAAAATTAAATCTGAATGAAAATAGTAGTGAGTGTAAGACAAGAAGTTCCATACTAGTTGCTAGAAGACTATAAATTAATATAAATAATAAAAAAAACGTTCAACATAAAATATTAATTAATCTCCTAGAGGAGGATTTAGTAAATTGTCTAAACCTGATTAAATATTGTGCCAGCAGTCGCGGTTAAACTTTAAGGTTAAGTAAAAAAAAATTAGCAAAAGTTAGGCAAAATATTAGCAAGAGTTGGTTTTAAAGTAAATGGGTAAAATTAGAAATATTTTTGAAATAAATAAAGCAGATAAATACTGAAACTTAATTATTCAGGTTTAAACCAGGATTAGATACCCTGTTATACTGAAGTGGTTTAATTACAAGCTTAAGTATTTATAGTTATTTTCTTAAAATTTGAAGAATTTGGCGGTAATTTAGTCTTGTTAGAGGAGTCTGTTTTTTAATCGATAAACCGCGTTTTATCTTACTTCTTTTTGTTAACCAGCTTATATACCGTCATTAACAAATAATTTTTACAAAAATTTATTAAGCATTGTAGTAACAATTAAAATTAGATCAAGGTGTAGCTTATAAAGAAGTTTAAATGGATTACAATAAAACTTATTTAACACGGATTAGTATTAAATGAAATAGATATAAAGGAGGATTTAATTGTATAATAAAGTATAGTATACTTATTAGATATAAGCTATAAATTGTGTACATATCGCCCGTCGCTCTCTTTATCAAATTGAGATAAGTCGTAACACAGTAGTTTTACTGGAAAGTAAAATTAGTTTAATAATTTATTAATAAAACTTATTTATAATAATATATTCTAAGAAAAACCTTTTAAATCCTAAGTAAAGTGTATTAAAATGTTGAATTTTTAAAAAAAAAATTATAGTGAACAAGTACTGCGAGGGAAAGAGTCAACCAAAGTAATTAAATTAATAGTATATCTAAATAATTATACCTTTTGTATCAGGGATTATCTAAATAAATTAAAAATGAATAAAAATCTCGAAACAAAAACAACTAAATCAAAAAAAATATTTCTGTAATAAAAAAAAATTGAATTCTGATTTAAAGACGAAATGTCAGTCGAGTTTTGGATATCTAGTTTTTTCTGAAGTAGATTAAATCTAATTCTTATTAAAAGTTTGGTAAGAAAAAAGAATAGGAGGGATAAGCTTCTTATTAAAATTTAATAGATGATTTAAAAGTCTGTTATTTGTCCAAGCTTAAAAGTAGTTAAGAATAAAAGTGTGTTAAAACTTAAATTACTAAGAAAATAATATATATGATTTCTTTAAATTTATGAAAATATTAATAGAATTAAAATTAATTAAATAAGAGTGGTTATATTAGTATAATTTTTAAAATATATTGAATAATATATTAAATATAGAATTATAATAAATTAAAAAGTAGAAGGTGAACCTAAGGAACTCGGCAAAAACCTCTTTTGCCTGTTTATCAAAAACATGTCTGTTTGAAGTTATAAACAGTCAGGCCTGCTCACTGAATAGACTTTTAAAGAGCCGCGGTATATTGACCGTGCTAAGGTAGCATAATAATTAGCTTTTTAATTGAGAGCTGGGATGAAAGGTCAGACAAAAAGAAATCTGTCTTAAGTTCAATATTAAAATTTAATCTTTAAGTGAAAAAGCTTAAATAATTTAGGAAGACGATAAGACCCTATAAAGCTTTATGTAAAAAAAATCTTAACTGAATTAAAAGTAATAAAAGTTTTAATTAATCTTTATATTATATTGGGGCGATAAAAGTATAATTAATTTAACTGCTTATGTTTGTTACATAGATAAGTGAGTTTATATAAGTGATCCTTAATAGAGATTTTAAGAGCAAGTTACTTTAGGGATAACAGCGTTATTTTTTTTGAGAGCTCATATCGAAAAAAAAGTTTGCGACCTCGATGTTGAATTAAAATATCTATATAATGCAGAAGTCATATAAGAGGGTCTGTTCGACCTTTAAATTTTTACATGATTTGAGTTCAGACCGGCGTGAGCCAGGTCAGTTTCTATCTTCTAAAGACAATAAGATAATCTTAGTACGAAAGGATCAGGTTATTTAAATTTTTTTTTATTTACTTGAAAAATATAGCTTAAGAGAAAGCGTCTCACTTACATTGAGTTTAATTATCGTGCAAATCGGTTTATTTTTATGATTTAATTTAAGGAGACTCTTAAATAATATCTTATTATAATATTGGTCAAAATTGTTAATTATTTAGTATTAATTGTGTGCGTTTTAGTAAGGGTAGCGTTCGTAACGTTATTTGAGCGTAAAGTTTTAGGTTACGTTCAAATTCGAAAGGGACCTAATAAGGTTGGGTTTATCGGTATTTTACAACCTTTTTCCGATGCAGTTAAACTTTTCACTAAGGAGCAGAATTTTCCAATAGTTTCTAATTTTATAGTCTACTACATTTGTCCAGTCTTTAGTCTGCTGATTTCGCTTGTAGTTTGAGCCGTGGTACCTTATGAGATTGGATTAATCAGGTTTAATATAAGAATTTTATTTTTTTTTTGCTGTTTAGGAGTAGGGGTTTATAGGACAATAGTAGCAGGGTGAGCTTCCAACTGTAAATACTCTATGTTAGGGAGACTCCGGGCAGTAGCCCAGACTATTTCATATGAAGTAAGACTAGCTTTAATTTTATTATCATTTATTATTCTTGTAGGAGGAGTAGATTTAAATCTATTCTCTATTTATCAGGAAAATAGATGGTTTATATTGATTTCTATTCCATTGAGTCTTATTTGATTTAGATCAAGCTTAGCGGAGACAAATCGAACACCCTTTGATTTTGCAGAAGGTGAATCAGAATTAGTATCAGGATTTAACACCGAGTACGGTAGAGGAGGGTTTGCTTTGATTTTCATAGCAGAGTATGCTAGAATCTTATTTATGAGAATAATAATAGTGATTATATTTTTAGGAAGGGGACCTTGTAGAGGCTGATTTTATCTAAAGTTAGTACTAATTTCTTTCGTATTTATTTGGGTGCGGGGGACACTACCACGACTGCGTTACGATAAATTAATATATCTAGCTTGAAAAAGGTTTTTACCAGTGGCAATTAACTATTTGTTCTTTTTTTTAGGAGTAAAAGCCTTTATTATAATAATATAAGTCTTAGTTTTATAATTAAAATAATATATTAACTCAGTTGTTAAGAAATACTTTCTTTTTAAATATTTTCAAAATATTCGTTTTATTATAAACTAAACAATTATAAAACTACTTGAGTAATTTATCTCATATTAAAAGGATAAGGGGATTTAGAAAGAAAAATGAGAAGTAGATCACAGTTAAAATTTGACCTGTTAGGACATAAGGATCCTCGACGGGACGAGCTCCAATTCAAGTAAGTAAAATAAAAATGGTAATTAAAGATCAAAATATAATCTGGTTTAGTGGGTAAAAGGTTAGACTTCGAAACTGAGATATATGTGTAAATGGTATAATCATAAGAATTATAACAGAGGCTACTAATGCAATAACTCCTCCAAGTTTATTAGGAATAGAACGTAAAATAGCATATGCAAATAGAAAATATCATTCCGGTTGAATATGAGCAGGGGTAACTAAAGGATTAGCAGGAATGAAGTTATCAGGATCTCCTAGTAAATAAGGATAAAGAAGAGATAATAAAATTAAAAATGATAACATAACAATAAACCCAACAATATCTTTAAAGGTGAAATAAGGATGGAAGGGTACTTTATCTGTTTGTCTCGAGATTCCTAGGGGATTATTGGCGCCAGATTGATGCAGGAAAAGAATATGAACTAATGAAGCTGCGGCAACAATAAATGGAAAAAGAAAATGGAAAGTGAAAAACCGAGTTAAAGTAGCATTGTCTACTGAGAATCCACCTCAGATTCATTGTACAAGGGTAGAGCCAATATAAGGAATGGCTGAGAATAAATTTGTAATAACGGTAGCACCTCAAAATGATATTTGACCTCATGGTAAGACGTAGCCTAAAAAAGCAGTTGCTATAACTAAAAATAAAATTACAACTCCAATTATCCAAGCATGAAGAATTATATATGAACCGTAGTAAAGGCCTCGTCCAATGTGAATATAAAGACAAATAAAAAAAAAAGAAGCACCATTGGCATGTATAGTACGAAGTAACCATCCATAGTTTACGTCTCGACAAATATGAGCAACACTCGAGAATGCTAATTCAATATGAGCAGTATAATGTATAGCTAGAAATAGGCCGGTCAGAATTTGAACGATTAAACATAAACCTAAAAGAGACCCAAAATTTCAAAAAGTAGAAATATTTGATGGTAGTGGTATATCAACCAGAGCACCATTAATAATTTTAAATAAAGGATGAGATTTACGAATAGGAGTTATCATTAGTTGGAGAGACGAAGAGGACCTTTAAAAAGGTTAGTAATCTTTACTACTACAAGAAGGGTTAAAAGAAGGTATAAAATAATAAATAAAGTAAAGTTTATTAATATTTTACTATAAATTCACTTAATAGATCTTGTTGCATTCAATGGAAAAGATAGAGACGTATAAGGGACTGAGATCTTTCAAGATAAAGCTAAAGGATCTAAAAAAAAAAAAAAAAAAGTTAAAATAAAAATACTTAATGTAAATACTAAAAAGTATTTTGTTGAAAATAAAAAAAATTCATTTGAAGCAAGAGAAGCAACATAAATAAATAAAACTAATATACCACCAAGAAAAATTATGAACAAGATATAAGAAAATCAAAAAGAGCTAGTAGAAGAACCAACAACTAAGGTCATCATAACAGTTTGAACGAGTAAGCAAAGTCCTATAGAAAGAGGGTGCAAAAGACGAGAGAATAAAAATGATAAAAACAAGGCAGCTGAAATTAATGATAAGAAAATCTCAGAGAATAGTTTTAAAAAAAATATTAGTTTTGGGAACTGAAGATAGATTATTATAATTTTTCTCTGAAGGTTTAAGAAAAATATTTCATTATTAACTTACAAGGTTAAAGTTTTTTTTTAAACTATTAAACCAATGATAATTTTCAGGCTTATAATTAGTGGTTCTTTATTTATAGTGGGCTGTGGACTTTGAAGCTTTATAAAATACCATAAACATTTGTTAAACTTATTATTAAGATTAGAATTTACAATATTAGGGGTATTTTGGTTAATAAGTGTTCAGATATCAAGAGTAGGATGTGAAAGGTACTTCAGCTTATTTTTTCTAACCATAGCAGCTTGTGAGGGAGCTCTTGGTTTATCCTTGTTGGTTTATATAGTACGAAGACATGGTAATGACCTTTTCAATAGGATAAGAGCGCTAGAATGTTAAATATTTTAGGTTCTTTAATAATATTGATATTTTTTTTTAAGGACTGAAGTTCAATCCAACTTGGTTTATCATTAATTACATTTCTTATAAGATTAAGCTGTTTTCATAATTTTTTCATAAGAGAAGTTGGTTTTATATTAGGAATAGATTATCTTAGATTTGTTATAATTTACTTAAGGTTGTGAGTTATATTTTTGGTTTTTATATCAAGGCAGAAGATTAAGAATAATAATTTTTTTCTTGAGAGATTTAGGATAGTTAATTTACTTTTACTAATATTTCTTGTGTTAACTTTTACTACACTAGAATATATAATATTTTACATCAGCTTCGAGATAACTCTTATTCCAACTTTAATTCTAATTCTAGGATGAGGTTATCAACCTGAACGAATTCAAGCAGGGGTTTATATACTTTTTTATACCCTTTCTTTCTCTTTACCCTTGTTAGGTTCTTTACTTCTTTTAAATTTTAACGAAGGAAGATTAGTTATAAATATAGGGGGGACAATAAATTATTATAAAGGATTCAGAAGAGTTTTATATATAATAAGAATTTGAGCTTTTTTAGTAAAGCTACCTATATATGGTGTTCACTTATGGTTACCAAAGGCCCACGTTGAAGCCCCAGTAGCTGGATCTATAATTTTAGCAGGGGTTTTATTGAAGTTAGGGGGCTACGGTCTTGTCCGAATATTAGTGCTAATACAAATAACGGCTAAGTCATTTAGTTGATTATGAGTAAGGATTAGTTTGTGAGGAGGAGTGTGCATTAGCCTAATATGCCTTCGACAAATCGACCTTAAGGCACTAATTGCTTATTCTTCTGTAGCTCATATAAGGTTAGTATTATGTGGAATTATAATTTATAATTGAAGAGGGTTAAGAGGGGCAGTAATTGTAATGATTGGGCATGGACTTTGCTCTTCGGGTTTATTCTGCTTAGTAAATCTTGTATACGAGCGTATTGGAAGACGCAGATTATATATTATAAAAGGATTACTGAGTTATATACCTAGAATAGGGTTATGATGATTTTTATTAAGGGTTAGAAATATAGCAAGGCCTCCTACTTTAAACTTATTGGGAGAAATTAGATTAATTATGAGTGTTGTGAGATGGAGAAAATTAAGAATAATGGGAATTGCGGGGTTATCTTTTTTTAGAGCATCTTATAGGCTATATATATATAGTATAAGTCAACATGGATCATATTACAATTGCATTTTTGCCTCTTGTTCAGGAAAAGTGAATGAGTTTTTGGTTTTATTTTACCACTGACTACCACTAAACGTTCTAATCCTAAGAAGAGGAATTATAATTATATAATCTTTATAAGCAAATTGTCTTCAATAATAAAATAAAGAGTGATTTGAAAAGTTTCTTTAAGTGATGTGAGAATAGTTATATTAGGTATAAGTTCTTGTTTATGTGGTGGTCTATCATTAATGATATTAAACAACGGGAGCTGTGAGGTGGTAGAATGGGAATTTTTTAATTTATGTTCTATATCTATAACATTTAGATTAATCTTTGACTGGTTCTCTATAAGGTTTTTGTGTTTTGTATATTTAATTTCTAGAAGAGTATTATTTTATAGAAAAAGATATATGGAAGGGGAAAAAAACATAAATCGCTTTATGTATTTAGTAGTTTGCTTTGTAATTTCTATAAGATTTATGGTGCTAAGTCCTAATATAGTGAGCATTCTTTTAGGTTGAGACGGATTAGGACTAGTATCTTATGCATTAGTGATTTTCTATCAAAATGAAAAATCAGTTAATGCTGGACTCTTGACAATTTTATCCAACCGAGTGGGGGATGTAGCAGTTTTACTTAGAATTGCATTAATGAGAAGGATAGGAGACTGGAGGTTTTTTATTTGAAGAAGTTATATTGGAGAGGAATTATTAATACTTAAGCTAATAGTTGTAATGGCAAGAATAACCAAAAGAGCACAAATCCCTTTCTCAGCTTGATTACCAGCTGCCATGGCAGCTCCTACACCTGTTTCAGCTTTGGTTCATTCTTCAACTCTTGTCACGGCGGGAGTGTATTTGATAATTCGATTTAGGCCTGCACTAGAAGGATCTAAAAGTCAAAGGATATTGTTATTATTATCTTGTTTAACGATATTTATAGCAGGATTAGGTGCAAACTTTGAGTATGATCTAAAAAAAATTATTGCATTATCAACTTTAAGACAGTTGGGAGTAATATTAAGGGTTTTATCTTTAGGATATCCGGAGCTATCTTTCTTTCATTTATTAAGTCATGCTCTTTTTAAGGCTTTATTATTTATATGTGCTGGAGTAGTTATTCATAACGTAGGTGGTTGTCAAGATATTCGATATATAGGAGGGTTAGTGAAATTTATACCTTTAACAATGTCTTTTATAAGAGTAGCTAATATAGCATTATGTGGATTTCCATTTCTAGCAGGGTTTTATTCTAAAGATTTAATTATTGAAACTTTTTTTTTAAGACCTTTAAACAATATTTCTTTTATTTTATATGTATTAGCTACAGGACTTACAGTAATATATACATTTCGATTAATTTTTTATAGGTTAAGAGGAGGATATAATCTTTTCCCTTTAAGAAATGTAAAAGATTGAGATAAAATTATAAGAAACTCAATAGTAGGATTAGGAATCGGAGGGGTAATAGGAGGAAGCATTTTATCTTGATTGATAATTTCAGAGGCTCAAATAATTTGTATAAGAAGAGTTATAAAAAATTTAGTAGTAATAATTAGAGTATTAGGGGGATTAACAGGTTATATATTAAATAATTTAAGTGTTAATTCAATATTAAATAGTATGAAAAATTATAAAATAACAGTAATAAGAGGATCAATGTGATTTTTACCTTTACTTAGCTCCTTAAAAATAAGTGAGGTAAGTTTAATAAGAGGAGGAAGTCTAAGAAAAAGAGCAGATATAGGATGAATGGAATATTTTGGTGGTCAAGGTGTATTATATACTAGAAGTAAGTTTTTTGAAACTTTACGTAAGTTAGAGCTCAATACGTTAAGCGTGCTTATAAAAATATTCATGATGATTTTCATTATAAATTTAGTAATAAGAAACTAAAAAAAATTCAAAAAAAAAATTCATATAATTTAAAGAAAAAGAATATTGTGTTGAAGTTACAAAAGAAGAAGCAATTCTTGTGAATAATTTAACTTAGATAGTTTATAAAAAAAATATTAATTTGTGGAGTTAAAGAAATAAAAAGGTTATTCTAGGTAATTTTAGAAAAATAATTGTTTCATTTTTACAACGAAAATGTAATGTGTTGTAATACACTATAAAATTTAAGACTATAAACGAAATTTAATCGCTTAAGAAAAAGTTAGAAGCCTTTTCTTCTCCCGGACAGTCTTTTATTAGGAAATGTTTATTCAATTTTACCGTTAACAACGGCATACCTCTAGTTTGGTTTCTAATAAACAAGTTGAAGGATGAAAAATCCAAGACTTAGGCCGAAACTAAGCGCAATATATGTTCGCTTTTCAACTTAAACTAGTTTGAAACTTCTTATGAATGCAACTCATAAATCTTATAACCTATAGACTATAGTTTAAATAAGATCATTCCAAAGCCCCCTGATTTCACTCATAATATAGGCCAAAAAGAAGAATAATCAAAAATAAGGTTGTAATAATAAGTCAAGCAAATATTCTAGAAGAGACTAATGAAAATGATAAAGGTATAAGAAGAGTAATCTCAACATCGAAGATTAAAAAAATAACTGCAATCAAAAAAAATTGTAAGGAGAAAGGTAAACGAGCGGAACTTTTAGGATCAAAGCCACATTCATAAGGAGATGATTTTTCACGATCTAGAATAGATTTTTTAGCTAATAAGGAAGCAATAATTATAACGAGGGAAGATAAAAAGAAAGTAATAAGAAAGAAATTTAATAACACAATGATTGTATTCTCTAAAAAAAAATTAGACCTTTTGATTGGAAGTCAAAAATACTATTATACTAAGAAAACATCTACCCCATCAATAAATGAATACATATAAGAACAATCAAACTACATCAACAAAATGCCAATACCAGGCTGCAGCTTCAAAACCAACATGGCGGTATTCAGAAAAGTGACAATTAAACAAACGGATAAAGCAAACTAAAAGGAAAGAGGAGCCAATAATAACATGAAGACCATGGAAACCGGTTGCCACAAAAAAAGTAGAACCAAAAACAGAGTCTGCAATTGAGAAGGAAGCCTCAAGATATTCAAATGCTTGAAGCATTGAAAAATATACACCTAAAATAATTGTTAACCCTAGACTTTGAATGGCTTGGGTGTGATTTGATTCTATAATAGCATGGTGAGCCCACGTTACAGTAGCACCCGATGATAATAAGATAGTAGTGTTTAATAGAGGAATTTGGAATGGGTTGAAAGGCTGAATACCTAAAGGAGGTCAATATATACCAATTTCAATAGAGGGTGATAACCTACTATGAAAAAAAGATCAGAAAAAGGAGAAAAAGAACAAAACTTCAGAGAGAATAAATAAAATTATTCCTCATCGGAGACCCTTTACAACAACTGAAGTATGAAGACCTTGATAAGTGCCTTCTCGTGTAACATCGCGTCATCACTGAATTATTGTTAATAAAGTGGCTAAAATCCCTAGTAAAAAAAGATTAAAATTATATTGGTGAAATCATTTTACTAACCCTGTCGTTAATATCATAGCTCTAATTGATCCAATGAGAGGTCAAGGTCTTAAATCTACTAAATGATAAGGATGATGTCCACTAGATGCTGACATTAGTTAAGAGATTTCTCTAGTGTAAAGGGTTCTTAAAACAGCAAAGACATATGATTGAATAATCGCAACAGCAGATTCTAAAGTTAATAATAAAATTTGAGATATAAGCAATATAAATAGGGTTAAAGAATATAAAGAGGGACCTACACCTCCTATTAAAGTTAATAAAAGGTGGCCTGCAATTATATTAGCTGCAAGACGAATAGCTAATGTACCAGGTCGGATTACGTTTCTAATGGTCTCGATTAAAACCATAAAAGGTATTAATATAGGAGGAGTACCTTGGGGCACTAAATGAGCAAATATATGATTAGTATGATTTAACCAACCAAAAAATATTAAGGTAATTCAAATAGGTAATGAGAGAGAAAGAGTTATAACTATGTGGCTTGAGCTAGTAAAAACATAAGGTAAAAGTCCTAAAAAATTATTAAAAACAATAAATCTAAATAAAGAGATAAATATGATGGAAACACCCAAGTGTGAAGGAAGTAAAAGGGCAAAAAAGTCTTTATGTAAAGCAGCAATAACTTTACTCCATAGTAAGGATCAACGAGAAGGAGAAGCTCAAAAAATATAAGGAACAAATAATAATCCAAGTAATCTGGAAATTCAATTTATAGATATAATTATAGAGGAAGGTTCAAAAATCGAGAACAAATTTGTTATAATTTTCAGTTTTTTTTAGAGGTAAATAATTGTTCAACTTTGAAATGGATTTGAGTAATAGGGGAGATAAAATAATTTATTATGAAAAACAATAGAAAACAAACAATGAAAAATAAAAACAATCAAGATCATATTATAGGGGCTATTTGAGGAATTAAAAAATACTCAAAAAGTAATTCAAGCATGACAAGCTAGTGTTATACATTAACTAATTTTTTTTAAGGAAATCATTAGAAGTAAATATACTATACTAGGTTTAAAAGACCTATACTTTAATCAGTCACCTAACGAGTCAATAGAGGATGAAATTCACTTAAGGAAATTATAAATAGGGGTTACTTCTAGGACAATAGGTATAAACCTATGATTCGCTCCACAAATCTCAGAACACTGACCAAGATATAAACCAGGCCGGTTTACTATAAACCTAGCTTGATTTAGGCGGCCAGGAATAGCATCGGCTTTAATTCCTAAAGCAGGAATAGTTCAAGAATGGATAACATCGGCAGCTGAAATAATAATTCGCACCTGTGTATTAAGGGGAATAACAACGCGGTTGTCTACATCAAGAAGACGAAAGTCAGCAAAAGTTTGGTCTGAAGAAGGTTGTATATATGAATCAAAATCTAAATGTATGAAATCTGTGTATTCATACCTTCAATATCATTGGTGACCAACAGTTTTTAAAGTAGAAGAAGGATTGTTAACTTCATCCAATATATAAAGGAGCCGAAGAGAAGGCAATGCAATAAAGATCAAAATAATAGCGGGAATAGTAGTCCAAATTAATTCAATTGTCTGGTCTTCTAATATTAATCGATTAATAAAAAGGTTATTAAGAACGGTAAACAATATATAACCTACAAATGAAATAATTAAAACAAGAATTACTATAATATGGTCATTAAAAAAAATTAATTGTTCTATTAGAGGTGAAGCCCTATCTTGGAGTCTTAAATAAGCTCAGGTTGCCATTAGTTGGTTCTAAAAGAAGTATAAACTTCATAAAAGGAGCTTAAATCCTATACATTTTTCTGCCATTTTAGATAAATAAGAAAGAAATGTTCTAAAAGAAGATATTATCTTCGTAGTAGGAACCTAAATCCTATACATTCTCTGCCATATTAGAATTTAATTAAAACTAATTTAAATGAGTAATTAAAGGAATCTCCATATAAGAATGATCAGCAGGAGGGTAAAAATGAGCTCATTCAATGGAAGAAGGCAAATATAAAGAATGAAGGACTGGACGAGAAGATGTAAATGCTTCTCAGACAATAATTATAAATCCTAATGCTGCAATAAATGAAATTATTGAACCTATAGAGGATACAACATTTCAAGTAGTAAAGGCATCTGGATAATCAGAGTAGCGGCGAGGTATACCATTTAAGCCTAAAAAATGTTGGGGAAAAAAGGTAATATTAACCCCAATAAATATGACGAAAAAATGAGCTTTAAGCCATCTTGGATTTAGAGAAACTCCTGTAAAAAGCGAAAATCAATGGGCAATACCAGCAAAAATACCAAAGACAGCTCCTATTGAAAGAACATAATGGAAATGAGCCACTACATAGTAAGTATCGTGAAGAATAATATCAAGGGAAGAATTAGCAAGTACTACACCAGTAAGACCACCTACAGTGAATAAAAAAATAAAGCCTAGAGCCCAAAGTAATGAAGGAGTAAATGAAATTTGAGTACCATGAAGTGTACTCAATCACCTAAAAATTTTAATTCCAGTAGGAACAGCAATAATTATAGTGGCAGATGTAAAATAAGCTCGAGTGTCAACATCTATCCCAACAGTGAATATATGGTGAGCTCAAACAACGAACCCTAAAATCCCAATAGCTAATATAGCATAAATTATACCTAAGGTACCAAAAGACTCTTTTTTTCCAGATTCCTGGCTAACAATATGAGAAATTATTCCAAAAGCGGGAAGAATTAAAATATAAACTTCAGGGTGACCAAAAAATCAAAATAAATGTTGATAAAGAATAGGGTCCCCTCCACCTGCAGGGTCAAAGAAGGATGTATTTAGGTTACGATCTGTAAGAAGTATGGTAATAGCACCTGCTAGAACAGGAAGGGAGAGAAGAAGTAAAATAGCGGTGATAAAGACTGCTCAGACGAATAATGGCATTTGATCTATAGTTATACCAAAGGACCGTATATTAATAACTGTTGTTATAAAGTTTACAGCCCCTAAAATAGATGATACACCTGCTAAATGTAATGAAAAAATTCCTATATCAACGGAAGCACCTGCATGAGCAATAGGAGCCGCTAAAGGTGGGTAAACAGTCCACCCAGTTCCAACACCTCTTTCAACTATCCCTCTTATCAATAAGAGAGTAAGTGAGGGAGGGAGTAATCAAAACCTTATATTATTCATACGTGGAAATGCTATATCAGGAGCACCAAGTATTAAAGGAACTAATCAATTACCAAATCCACCAATTATAATAGGTATAACCATAAAGAAAATTATAACAAAAGCATGGGCAGTAACGACTACGTTATAAATTTGGTCATTACCAATTAAAGTCCCAGGTTGACCTAATTCAGCACGGATAATTAAACTTAATGAAGTCCCAACTAATCCAGCTCATGCTCCAAAAATAAAGTATAGAGTACCAATATCTTTATGATTTGTAGAAAACAATCAACGTTGCAT